AGCCCCTTATCGGATTTGAACCGATGACTTACGCCTTACCATGGCGTTACTCTACCGCTGAGTTAAAAGGGCCCCAATTCCTGAATAAGTCACTCTATGTCTAAAAAAGATCCAATCCATATATATATATTATATATTTAAGTCCATGCAGTAACTTCGTAGTGGCTCGTGTCTTATTCTTGTTCTTGAATAAGAAAATTCAATTCTTTAGCAAGTCTAGGAATAAACAAACCCGATCTTAACTGCTTTTCTTTTATTGAATGAAATGGTAATGGTACTCATCAAAACGAAATTAATTTGATTGATACATGTACACCTCTCAATTCGACATAGATTCAAGATATTTCATCGAATCATGTGATGAATAAATTCTACTTGTCCCTGGATCCCTGAACTAAATAATTCTTTTTCTAGGAATATAAAATTTTTTCGATAACTTCTTGATCCCCCTTATCCTATTTTTTTGTTAATTTCCGTAGTGGGAGCCCCCTTTCTTTTTATTTTCTGGTGGACCAACCCCTCCCTAAAAGAATCCTATCTTCCCTTACGTATTATTTCTATACTCTATTTTTATTAATATGAATTAAGAGTTCTTTTCTTAATTGATTTATTCTATTAACTACTCTTTTTTTCTTATTCTATTAACCATTCATTCTTATCTTATTCAAATCATATCAGTAGAAGTGATTGACAACTGGAAGAAGCGGTTCATACAATGGGCATCGGATAGACGTTAGGCAAATATGCCGCCCCTATCGTCTAGCGGTTTAGGACATCTCTCTTTCAAGGAGGCAACGGGGATTCGACTTCCCCTGGGGGTAGGGGGTACTACAAAGGTAAGTTGATCATATTATGGATTTCCAATATACCCCGAAGCACCAAAACAAAGAGGTTCTTCTTGGGTCTGGGTCGATGCCCGAGCGGTTAATGGGGACGGACTGTAAATTCGTTGGCAATATGTCTACGCTGGTTCAAATCCAGCTCGGCCCAACAATTCAACAATATACCATGAGATGATATAACCCCCCCGTCCTTCAGAAATACCCGATACGGACGAAGAAAAACAGAATCAAAATTTCTGCTCGATCCCTTATTTCCCTGGGATTGTAGTTCAATTGGCCAGAGCACCGCCCTGTCAAGGCGGAAGCTACGGGTTCGAGCCCCGTCAGTCCCGACAGATTCCATAAGTAGATCAATCATCTTTCCTTTTTCTGTCAACAGGGGAGCAGGAAGTAAAATTTCATTCCCAGGGGGGTTCTTTTTTCTTTCCCTTTCGTTTTGTCTTTCTCATCAAACAAATAGGAGGATTTTCATTACTTCAAGTAGTACTGATTGATATTAGAAAGACCTATGTAGATTTGTACAATTGATGGTAGCACTAAAGTCAGTATTCCAAGAGATACTGAATTTGTTTTTGCGATGGAATATAGGACTATATGTTTCTTAAGCGCACATAAAAAAATGGAATTCTTTTCTTGTACAATACAAAATGAATTTAACAGAATTCCCCCGATAGAATACTTTTCCAACTTAAAAAGTCTCCCCTTATGGCTCCGGTTTTGTTTGTGTAACCTCAATTGCTAATGTGAAGTATAAAAAAAAGATTTCATTGAAAAGTCCTTTTTTATTGGACCGGGAATCCTATTTTGGATTCAGTATGGATAAAAGATCTTCCTATGTTATACTATTCAATTCGCGACGACGAATTTATTTGATAGCTCAGATATTGTTATTAATGATATTGATCCGATTCAAAATCATTGAGAGATAATTCATTCATTGAATTTAAGAATTTACAGTCGAAAGATTTATCATCTCTATGGGATTAAATCCCGAGTTATTGTGAAGTAAAAAAAAGATGAGATTATGGAAGTAAATATTCTTGCATTTATTGCTACTGCACTGTTCATTCTAGTTCCTACTGCTTTTCTGCTTATCATTTATGTAAAAACAGAAAGTCAAAATAAAAATCAAAAGGATTAATTAATTTTAATTAATGTTTACTTCTGAGTTCTTATCAATGATTGAAGAAAAAAAAAAAATGATTCCAATTGTGCGTCTTAAATGAAATGAGCGGACTAGAATCGACAGTCTTCTATCAGATCCGATACTATAGTATAAGTATAGTAAGAAAGAAATAGATATTTCTTTCTTACCATACTATCTATTAGTGTTATTGTAGTGTATAAAGTTGTACTTTAGAATAAAGAAAGGGACTTGGTGTCGATCAATCTACAATATTCTCTTTATATATGTATCAAAATAATAAAGATATGGAATTTACATAGAACCCATTCACTTTTTTGATACCTCTTTTTTTCGATCAATATAAAATAATTGTCTTACTTTATAGTTTGAATTTCTAGATTTCTTTTTATTTGCAATCTGAGTCTTGTGATCCATCGAAAGAATCAACAAAGGAAAAAGCATTATGGGCATCTATTAAAGAGTCGTAATCCTTTTTCTAGCATTCCTAATAAAAAATTGGTAAGTGCACAAT